GCTAGCGTAGCTTAACATAAAGCATAGCACTGAAGATGCTAAGATGGACCCTAAAAAGTCCCGCATGCACAAAGGCTTGGTCCTGACTTTACTATCAGCTTTAGCACAATTTACACATGCAAGTCTCCGCAGCCCTGTGAGGATGCCCTTAATCCCCTGCCCGGGGACGAGGAGCAGGCATCAGGCACATATTATTCAGCCCAAGACGCCTTGCCACGCCACACCCCCAAGGGAATTCAGCAGTGATAGATATTAAGCCATAAGTGAAAACTTGACTTAGTTAGTGCTAAGTAGGGCCGGTAAAACTCGTGCCAGCCACCGCGGTTATACGAGAGGCCCTAGTTGATAAATACGGCGTAAAGGGTGGTTAAGGAGAGCAAATATAAAGCCAAAGGGCCTCTTGGCCGTCATACGCTTCTGAGTGTCCGAAGACCTAGTACGAAAGTAGCTTTAACACGCCCACCTGACCCCACGAAAACTAAGAAACAAACTGGGATTAGATACCCCACTATGCTTAGTTGTAAACCTAGACGTTCAATCACAACAGACGTCCGCCAGGGTACTACGAGCGTCAGCTTAAAACCCAAAGGACTTGGCGGTGCCTTAGACCCCCCTAGAGGAGCCTGTTCTAGAACCGATAACCCCCGTTAAACCTCACCACTTCTAGTCAACCCCGCCTATATACCGCCGTCGTCAGCTTACCCTGTGAAGGACTAATAGTAAGCAAAACGGACATAGTCCAAAACGTCAGGTCGAGGTGTAGCGCACGAAGTGGGAAGAAATGGGCTACATTTTCTAATATAGAATAATACGAATAGCACCATGAAAAGAATGCTTGAAGGAGGATTTAGTAGTAAAAAGGAAAAAGAGTGTCCTTTTGAACCCGGCTCTGAGGCGCGTACACACCGCCCGTCACTCTCCCCTGTCAACCGCACAAAAACGTAATTTACACAAAAGCAAGGACAAGGGGAGGCAAGTCGTAACATGGTAAGTGTACCGGAAGGTGCACTTGGATCAAACCCAGAGTGTGGCTGAGATAGTTAAGCATCTCCCTTACACCGAGAAGACATCCATGCAAATTGGATCACTCTGAGCCAAACAGCTAGCTTAAATACCCAAATAATTCAACAATATAAATAACAAAATATAAAACCCAACACAACAACCAAACCATTTTACCGCCTTAGTATGGGAGACAGAAAAGGCCTTCCAAGCAATAGAAAAAGTACCGCAAGGGAAAGCTGAAAGAGAAATGAAACAACCCATATAAGCACAAAAAAGCAGAGACTAAACCTCGTACCTTTTGCATCATGATTTAGCCAGTAAAACTTAAGCAAAGAGACCTTTAGTTTAAAACCCCGAAACCAAGTGAGCTACCCCGAGACAGCCTTTATGGGCCAACCCGTCTCTGTGGCAAAAGAGTGGGAAGAGCTCCGGGTAGAGGTGACAGACCTACCGAACTTGGTGATAGCTGGTTGCCTAAGAAATGAATAGAAGTTCAGCCTCGTTTTCCTCAAATTAAACAAGAAACCATCTAGCCTAAAACAAGAGAAAAACACGAGAGTTAGTTAAAGGGGGTACAGCCCCTTTAACCAAGGACACAACCTTATACAGGAGGGTAAGGATCATACTTTACAAAACCTGCCGTTTTAGTGGGCCTAAAAGCAGCCATCTGAACAGAAAGCGTTAAAGCTCAAACGGCCAAAAGTTTATTATTCTGATAAACAATCCAACCCCCCTAAAACTATTAGGCCGCCCCATGCCAACATGGAAGAGACCATGCTAAAATGAGTAACAAGAAGGCATGCCCTTCTCCAAGCACACGTGTAAACCAGATCGGACTAACCACTGGTAATTAACGAACCCAAAAACAGAGGGAAATGTGTACAGCAGAATAAACAAGAAAAACCCACAACACCCCATCGTTAACCCCACACTGGAGTGCCTCCCCGGAAAGACTAAAAGAAAAGGAAGGAACTCGGCAAACATAAGCCTCGCCTGTTTACCAAAAACATCGCCTCCTGCAAACATCAAAGTATAGGAGGTCCAGCCTGCCCAGTGACCACAAGTTTAACGGCCGCGGTATTTTGACCGTGCAAAGGTAGCGCAATCACTTGTCTTTTAAATAAAGACCTGTATGAATGGCTAAACGAGGGCTTAACTGTCTCCCTTTTCAAGTCAGTGAAATTGATCTATCCGTGCAGAAGCGGGTATAAGAATACAAGACGAGAAGACCCTTTGGAGCTTAAGGTACAAACCCAACCATGTCAAGCAACTAACCTTAAAAAGCATAAACCTAGTGGACAATGGAATTTTACCTTCGGTTGGGGCGACCACGGAGAAAAAAACATCCTCCGAGTGGATTGGGACCAATCCTAAAACCAAGAAAGACACTTCTAAGTCACAGAAAATCTGACCAATTATGATCCGGCCACAAGGCCGATCAACGAACCAAGTTACCCTAGGGATAACAGCGCAATCCTCTCCCAGAGTCCATATCGACGAGAGGGTTTACGACCTCGATGTTGGATCAGGACATCCTAATGGTGCAGCCGCTATTAAGGGTTCGTTTGTTCAACGATTAAAGTCCTACGTGATCTGAGTTCAGACCGGAGCAATCCAGGTCAGTTTCTATCTGTAACGTTACTTTTCCTAGTACGAAAGGACCGGAAAAGAGGGGCCCATGCTTAAAGTAAGCCCCACCCCTAATTGATGAAAACAACTAAATCAAATAAAGGGAGGACAACAACACAAGCCAAAATAAGGCCATACTAAGATGGCAGAGCATGGTAATTGCAAAAGGCCTAAGCCCTTTCAGCCAGAGGTTCAAATCCTCTTCTTAGTTTATGCTAAACATTCTAATAACCCACCTAATTAACCCCCTAGCATACATCGTCCCAGTATTACTCGCAGTAGCCTTCCTAACACTAATTGAACGAAAAGTATTAGGATATATACAACTACGCAAAGGGCCAAATGTAGTAGGACCATATGGTCTACTACAACCAATCGCCGATGGAGTAAAACTATTTATTAAAGAACCAATTCGCCCATCAACATCATCCCCATTCCTATTTTTAGCAGCCCCTATCCTTGCACTAACACTAGCCATAACTTTATGGGCACCAATACCAATACCACACCCAGTCACAGACCTAAGTCTAGGAATTCTATTTGTTTTAGCACTATCCAGCCTTGCAGTATACTCAATCCTAGGATCAGGCTGAGCATCAAACTCAAAATACGCACTAATTGGAGCACTACGAGCCGTAGCCCAAACAATTTCATATGAAGTCAGCCTAGGATTAATCCTACTATCAGTAATCATCTTCTCCGGAGGATATACACTACAAACATTTAACACAACCCAAGAAAGCATTTGACTCCTAATCCCTGCTTGACCCCTAGCTGCTATATGATATATCTCAACCCTAGCAGAAACAAATCGCGCACCATTCGACTTAACTGAGGGTGAATCCGAATTAGTCTCAGGATTCAACGTAGAATATGCAGGAGGACCTTTCGCCCTATTTTTCCTAGCTGAATATGCCAACATCTTACTAATAAATACCTTATCAGCCGTCCTATTCCTAGGAGCATCACATATGCCAACTATTCCTGAACTAACAACAATCAACCTAATAACCAAAGCAGCCCTTTTATCAATACTATTCCTATGAGTACGAGCCTCATACCCACGATTCCGATATGACCAACTAATACACCTAGTATGAAAAAATTTCCTCCCTCTCACCCTCGCCTTAGTACTATGACACATTGCCCTACCAATCGCATTTGCAGGCCTACCACCACAACTATAAAAGGAACCGTGCCTGAATGCCCAAGGACCACTTTGATAGAGTGGCTTATGAGGGTTAAAGCCCCTCCAGTTCCTAGAAAGAAGGGAATCGAACCCATACTCAGGAGATCAAAACTCCTGGTGCTTCCTCTACACCACTTTCTAAGATAAGGTCAGCTAATCAAGCTTTCGGGCCCATACCCCGAACATGACGGTTAAAATCCCTCCCCTATCAATGAACCCTTACGTATTAGCCACCCTCCTATTTAGTCTAGGCCTAGGAACCACCCTAACCTTTGCTAGCTCCCATTGACTACTAGCCTGAATAGGCCTAGAAATTAATACCCTAGCAATTATACCACTAATAGCACAACACCACCACCCACGCGCAGTAGAAGCAACAACCAAATATTTCCTAACTCAAGCAACCGCAGCAGCAACCATCCTCTTTGCCAGCACAACAAACGCCTGAATTATAGGAGAATGAGACATTAACAACTTAGCCCACCCCTTAGCTAGCACAATAATTATTATTGCACTAGCACTAAAAATTGGTCTAGCCCCTATACACTTCTGAATGCCAGAAGTTTTACAAGGACTAGACCTGTTAACAGGGCTAATTCTCTCCACCTGACAAAAACTAGCCCCATTCGCACTAATTATTCAAGTAGCCCCAACCATTGACCCCACACTACTTACATCCCTAGGCCTACTATCTACACTCATTGGAGGGTGAGGAGGACTAAACCAAACACAACTACGAAAAATCCTAGCTTACTCCTCAATTGCACATATAGGCTGAATAATCATTATCCTACAATACGCACCACACCTCACTTTAATTGCACTAGGAACATATATTTTTATAACATCCGCAGCATTCCTAACATTAAAAATAGCATCAGCCACAAAAATTAATACTCTTACAACAACATGATCAAAAAGCCCCATTCTAGCAACAACTACCGCTCTCGCCCTTCTCTCACTAGGAGGTCTCCCCCCACTAACAGGATTCATACCAAAATGATTAATTTTACAAGAACTTACAAAACAAGAAATCCCACTAACAGCCACTATTATAGCCTTAGCCGCCCTACTAAGCCTTTACTTCTACCTACGACTATGCTACGCAATAACATTAACAATCTCACCGAGCACAACAAATAACACCACCCCTTGGCGAACCCAAACAACCCAAATAACCCTACCCCTGGCCATCTCCACAATAACCACCCTAACACTACTACCTATTACCCCAGCCATTACAGCACTAACCACCTAGGAACTTAGGATAAATTTAGACCAAGGGCCTTCAAAGCCCTAAGCAGGAGTTAAAATCTCCTAGTCCCTGCTCAAAACCTAAGACTTGCAGGACTTTATCCCACATCTTCTGAATGCAAATCAGACACTTTAATTAAGCTAAAGCCTTTCTAGATGAGAAGGCCTCGATCCTACAAACTCTTAGTTAACAGCTAAGCGCTCAAACCAGCGAGCATTCATCTACCTTTCCCGCCGTAGCCGAGTAAGGCGGGAAAGCCCCGGCAGGGTTTAGTCTGCGTCTTCAGATTTGCAATCTAACGTGTACTCCACTACGAGGCTTTGATAGGAAGAGGACTTGAACCTCTGTCTTCGGGGCTACAACCCACCGCCTAAACGCTCGGCTACCCTACCTGTGGCAATCACGCGCTGATTCTTCTCTACCAACCACAAAGACATTGGCACCCTCTATCTTGTATTTGGTGCCTGAGCCGGAATAGTTGGAACTGCCCTCAGCCTTTTAATTCGAGCTGAGCTAAGCCAACCCGGGTCCCTTCTAGGTGATGATCAAATTTATAATGTTATCGTCACTGCCCACGCCTTCGTTATGATTTTCTTTATAGTAATACCAATCCTTATTGGAGGGTTCGGAAACTGGCTACTTCCACTAATAATTGGAGCCCCCGACATGGCATTCCCACGAATAAATAATATGAGTTTCTGACTTCTCCCTCCTTCATTTCTCCTTCTCCTTGCTTCTTCTGGAGTTGAAGCAGGGGCCGGAACAGGATGAACCGTATACCCTCCGCTTGCAAGCAACCTAGCCCATGCAGGCGCATCTGTTGATTTAACCATCTTCTCTTTACATCTAGCAGGTGTCTCATCCATCCTAGGTGCAATTAACTTCATTACTACTTCTATTAATATAAAACCCCCTGCCATCTCCCAATATCAAACACCTTTGTTTGTATGAGCCGTACTTGTAACAGCCGTCCTCCTACTTCTATCTTTGCCCGTCTTAGCCGCTGGAATTACAATACTATTAACAGATCGCAATTTAAACACAACCTTCTTCGACCCAGCAGGAGGAGGAGACCCAATTCTTTACCAGCACTTATTTTGATTCTTTGGCCACCCAGAAGTATATATTTTAATTTTACCTGGGTTCGGCATTATTTCTCATGTTGTAGCTTATTATGCTGGGAAAAAAGAACCATTCGGATATATAGGAATGGTATGAGCTATAATAGCAATTGGCCTTCTTGGGTTCATTGTATGAGCCCATCATATGTTCACAGTCGGAATAGATGTAGACACTCGTGCTTACTTCACATCTGCCACAATAATTATTGCCATCCCAACAGGTGTAAAAGTCTTTAGCTGATTAGCCACATTGCATGGCGGATCTATTAAATGAGAAACACCAATACTATGGGCTCTAGGCTTTATTTTCCTATTCACAGTCGGAGGCCTCACTGGTATTGTACTAGCCAACTCATCCCTTGATATCGTCCTTCATGACACATATTATGTAGTTGCCCACTTCCACTACGTATTATCAATAGGTGCCGTATTTGCCATTATAGCAGGCTTCGTGCACTGATTCCCTTTAATTACCGGGTATACACTACACAGCACTTGAACTAAAATCCACTTCGCAGTAATATTTGTAGGGGTTAACCTCACATTCTTCCCACAACACTTCCTAGGCCTTGCAGGAATGCCACGACGATATTCAGACTACCCAGACGCTTACGCCTTATGAAACACAGTTTCTTCCGTCGGCTCATTAATTTCTTTAGTAGCAGTAATTATGTTCCTATTTATTTTATGGGAAGCCTTCGCCGCTAAACGAGAGGTATTATCTGTTGAATTAAGCTCTACAAATGTAGAATGACTTCATGGATGCCCACCTCCATACCACACATTCGAAGAGCCAGCATTTGTCCAAGTTCAATCAAATTAACGAGAAAGGGAGGAATTGAACCCCCATGTACTGGTTTCAAGCCAGTCGCATAACCACTCTGCCACTTCCTTCTAAGACATTAGTAAACTTGAAAATTACATCACTTTGTCAAGGTGAAATCGTAGGTTAAAATCCTGCATGTCTTAAGCTTCAAGGCTTAATGGCACATCCCACACAATTAGGATTCCAAGACGCGGCATCACCCGTAATAGAAGAACTTCTCCATTTCCACGACCACGCTTTAATAATCGTATTCTTAATTAGTACTTTAGTACTTTATATTATTGTTGCAATAGTGTCAACCAAATTAACTAACAAATATATTCTAGACTCCCAAGAAATTGAAATTGTATGAACAGTGCTACCGGCCGTAATTCTAATTTTAATTGCCCTCCCCTCCCTCCGAATTCTTTACCTTATAGATGAGATTAATGACCCCCACTTAACAATTAAAGCCATAGGACATCAATGATACTGAAGCTACGAATACACTGACTACGAAGACCTAAACTTTGACTCCTACATAATCCCCACACAAGACCTCACCCCAGGCCAATTTCGGCTACTTGAAACAGACCACCGAATGGTTGTTCCAATAGAATCCCCAATCCGAGTCCTAGTCTCCGCTGAAGATGTCTTACACTCCTGAGCCGTACCATCTTTGGGCGTAAAAATAGATGCAGTGCCAGGACGACTAAACCAAATTGCCTTCATCGCCTCCCGCCCAGGTGTGTTCTATGGACAATGCTCCGAAATTTGCGGAGCAAATCACAGCTTCATGCCTATTGTTGTAGAAGCAGTCCCCCTAGAGCACTTCCAGAACTGATCCTCATTAATACTAGAAGACGCCTCACTAGGAAGCTAAATTTGGGCTACAGCGTTGGCCTTTTAAGCCAAAGATTGGTGACTCCCAACCACCCCTAGTGAAATGCCTCAATTAAATCCAGCCCCTTGATTTGCTATTTTAGTATTCTCATGACTAATCTTTCTTACCATTATCCCAACTAAAATCCTAAACCACATTACACCCAATGAACCAACTCCTGTAAGTGCTGAAAAACACAAAACCGAACCCTGAGACTGACCATGGCAATAAGCTTCTTCGACCAATTTGCAAGCCCATCATACCTAGGAATCCCCCTGATTGCAATCGCAATTGCACTACCTTGAGTAATATACCCAACCCCATCTCCTCGCTGAATTAGTAACCGCCTAATTACCCTTCAAGGATGACTAATTAACCGATTCGTTAACCAACTAATACTACCATTAAATGTAGCAGGACACAAATGAGCACTATTACTAGCATCCCTTATAGTATTCTTAATCACCATTAATATGCTCGGGCTACTGCCATATACTTTCACACCAACAACACAACTATCCCTAAACATAGGATTCGCCGTACCCCTATGACTAGCTACCGTCATTATTGGAATGCGTAATCAACCAACTGTAGCCCTAGGACACCTCCTGCCAGAAGGAACCCCAATCCCCTTAATTCCAGTACTAATTATTATCGAAACAATTAGTCTATTTATTCGGCCCCTTGCCTTAGGCGTACGACTAACAGCTAATTTAACGGCAGGCCACTTGCTAATTCAATTAATTGCAACTGCTGTATTCGTACTACTCCCTATAATACCAACAGTAGCAATTCTAACAGCCACCGTACTATTTCTTCTAACACTACTAGAAGTTGCCGTAGCAATAATTCAAGCCTATGTCTTCGTACTCCTTCTAAGCCTCTATCTACAAGAGAACGTTTAATGGCCCACCAAGCACATGCATATCACATGGTTGATCCAAGCCCATGACCACTAACCGGCGCAGTCAGTGCTCTCCTAATGACATCTGGCTTAGCAATCTGGTTCCACTTCCACTCAACCACACTAATAACCATTGGAATAATTCTTTTACTCCTCACAATATATCAATGATGACGAGACATTATCCGAGAAGGCACATTCCAAGGCCACCACACCCCTCCCGTACAAAAAGGTTTACGATACGGAATAATTCTATTCATCACATCCGAAGTGTTCTTCTTCTTAGGATTTTTCTGAGCCTTTTATCATGCAAGTTTAGCCCCTACTCCCGAACTAGGAGGGTGCTGACCCCCAACCGGAATCACCCCTCTAGACCCATTCGAAGTGCCCCTCCTTAATACAGCTGTTTTATTAGCATCCGGAGTAACAGTAACATGAGCACACCACAGCATTATAGAAGGCGAACGAAAACAAGCTATCCAATCTCTTGCACTCACAATTCTACTTGGACTTTACTTTACAGCACTACAAGCCATAGAATATTATGAAGCACCATTCACAATTGCAGATGGCGTTTATGGCTCAACATTCTTTGTAGCTACAGGCTTCCACGGACTTCACGTAATTATTGGATCTTCATTCCTAATCGTCTGCCTCCTACGCCAAATTCAATACCACTTTACCTCCGAACATCACTTCGGCTTTGAAGCTGCCGCATGATATTGACACTTCGTCGACGTAGTATGACTCTTCCTCTACGTATCTATCTACTGATGAGGCTCATAATCTTTCTAGTATTCAAAGTTAGTACGAGTGACTTCCAATCACCCAGTCTTGGTTAAACCCCAAGGAAAGATAATGAACTTAATAACTACTATTCTAATTATTACCACAGCTCTATCACTAATCTTAGCAGCCATTTCTTTCTGAATTCCCCAGATAAACCCAGACGCAGAAAAACTCTCCCCATACGAATGCGGATTTGACCCATTAGGGTCCGCTCGCCTGCCATTTTCACTCCGATTCTTTCTAGTGGCAATTTTATTTCTACTATTCGACCTAGAAATTGCCCTCCTTCTCCCACTGCCATGAGGAGACCAACTTCACAACCCCGCCGGAACTTTTTTCTGAGCCACAACAGTTCTAGTACTCCTTACACTAGGCCTAGTTTATGAATGAACTCAAGGAGGCCTAGAATGAGCAGAATAGGGAGTTAGTCCAAAACAAGACCTCTGATTTCGGCTCAGAAAATCGTGGTTTAATTCCACGACCCCCTTATGACACCCGTACACTTCAGTTTTAGCTCAGCATTTATCTTAGGTCTAATAGGCCTAGCATTCCATCGTACCCACCTGCTCTCCGCACTACTATGCTTAGAAGGAATAATATTATCACTTTTCATTGCACTAGCTCTCTGAGCCCTCCAATTCGAAACAATAGGATTCTCCACAGCACCTATACTACTATTAGCCTTCTCTGCCTGTGAAGCCAGCGCAGGCCTAGCGCTTCTAGTTGCCACCGCCCGAACACACGGATCAGACCGCCTACAAAACCTTAACCTCCTACAATGCTAAAAGTATTAATTCCAACAATCATGCTATTCCCCACAATCTGATATTCTTCACCAAAATGACTTTGAACAACAACAACTGCGCACAGCCTATTAATTGCTCTTATTAGTCTAACCTGATTGAAATGAACATCAGAAACCGGATGAACCAGCTCCAACATTTATATAGCCACAGACCCTCTATCAACTCCTCTATTAGTATTAACCTGCTGGCTTCTTCCCCTAATAATTCTAGCCAGCCAAAACCACATCAACCCAGAACCAATCAACCGACAACGACTATACATTACACTCTTAGCCTCATTACAAACCTTTTTAATTATAGCATTTAGTGCTACAGAAATTATCATATTTTATATCATATTTGAAGCTACATTAATCCCCACTCTCATTATTATTACACGATGAGGAAATCAAACTGAGCGACTAAATGCAGGAACCTACTTCCTGTTCTATACACTAGCAGGATCACTACCCCTCTTAGTAGCCCTACTCCTTCTTCAAAATACAACAGGAACCCTGTCAATACTAATTCTACAATATTCACAACCAATGATCCTTAACTCCTGAGGACATAAAATCTGATGAGCCGGGTGTTTAATTGCTTTCCTAGTTAAAATACCACTATATGGAGTACACCTCTGACTACCAAAAGCCCATGTAGAAGCCCCCGTGGCAGGATCCATAGTACTAGCTGCCGTCTTACTAAAACTAGGAGGATACGGCATAATACGAATAATAGTCATACTAGATCCCCTTTCCAAAGAACTAGCTTACCCGTTCATCATTTTAGCCTTATGAGGCATTATCATAACAGGCTCTATCTGCCTACGACAAACAGACCTAAAGTCACTTATCGCCTACTCATCCGTAAGTCACATGGGCCTAGTTGCAGGAGGAATTCTAATCCAAACCCCATGAGGATTTACAGGAGCAATCATCCTAATGATTGCCCACGGACTAGTATCCTCCGCACTATTCTGCTTAGCCAATACCGCCTACGAACGAACACACAGCCGAACTATAATTCTCGCCCGAGGGCTCCAAGTAATCTTCCCGCTAACAGCAGCCTGATGATTCATTGCTAATCTAGCTAACCTAGCACTCCCACCCCTCCCAAACCTAATAGGAGAAATTATAATTATTACTACACTATTTAATTGATCCCCATGAACCATTGCCCTAACAGGAATAGGAACACTAATTACAGCAGGTTATTCTCTGTATATATTCCTTATATCCCAACGAGGCCCAACCCCGCACCACATCACAGGACTCCCCCCCTTCCACACACGAGAACACCTATTAATAGTACTCCACCTCCTCCCTGTGGTCCTATTAGTTACAAAACCAGAACTAATATGAGGCTGATGCTACTAGTAAGTATAGTTTAACTCAAAATATTAGATTGTGATTCTAAAGATAGAGGTTAAAATCCTCTTACTCACCGAGGAAGGCCCGAGGCAATAAGTACTGCTAATCCTTTATCCCCACGGTTAAACTCCGTGGTTTCCTCGCGCTTTCAAAGGATAACAGCTCATCCATTGGTCTTAGGAACCAAAAACTCTTGGTGCAAATCCAAGTGAAAGCTATGCACACAACAGCCTTAGTCTTATCATCCTCACTAATTCTAGTCCTAACAATTCTCACATATCCACTATTAATAACACTCAGCCCAAACCCCCAAAACCCAACATGAGCCGTTAAATATGTCAAAACAGCCGTAAGCAGTGCATTCTTCGTTAGCCTCCTACCACTTATAATCTTTTTAGACCAAGGGGCCGAAACCATTGTTACAAACTGACACTGAATAAATACCTCCACATTTGACATCAATATTAGCTTTAAATTTGACCACTATTCCCTAATCTTCACCCCCATTGCCCTATATGTTACCTGATCAATCTTAGAGTTCGCATCATGATATATACATTCCGACCCATACATAAACCGATTCTTTAAATACCTCCTACTGTTTCTAGTGGCTATAATTATCTTAGTAACAGCCAACAACATATTTCAACTATTCATCGGCTGAGAAGGAGTAGGAATCATATCATTCCTCCTCATTGGCTGATGATATGGACGAGCAGACGCTAATACAGCAGCCTTACAAGCTGTGTTATACAACCGAGTCGGAGATATTGGATTAATTATAAGCATAGCCTGACTCGCAATAAACATAAACTCATGAGAGATTCAACAAATTTTCTTTCTATCAAAAAACCTTGACATAACACTCCCCCTCATCGGATTAATTCTTGCAGCAACCGGAAAATCAGCACAATTTGGACTACACCCTTGATTACCCTCCGCCATGGAGGGCCCCACACCAGTGTCTGCCCTACTTCATTCCAGCACCATGGTTGTTGCCGGAATTTTTTTACTCATCCGACTCCACCCCCTCATAGAAAATAACAAACTAGCCTTAACGATCTGCCTCTGTTTAGGGGCCCTAACTACTCTATTTACGGCCGCCTGCGCCCTTACCCAAAATGACATCAAAAAAATTGTAGCCTTCTCAACATCAAGTCAACTAGGACTTATAATAGTAACGATTGGCCTCAACCAACCTCAACTAGCATTCCTACACATTTGCACCCACGCTTTCTTTAAGGCTATACTATTTTTATGCTCAGGCTCTATCATTCACAGCCTAAACGACGAACAAGACATCCGAAAAATAGGAGGCCTACAAAACCTAATGCCCTTCACCTCAACTTGTCTCACAATTGGCAGCCTAGCACTCACAGGAACACCATTCCTAGCCGGATTCTTCTCAAAAGATGCCATCATCGAAGCCCTCAATACCTCACACCTAAACGCCTGAGCCCTAACTCTTACACTAATTGCCACATCATTCACTGCCGTCTACAGTTTCCGAGTCGTATATTTTGTCACCATAGGAACCCCCCGATTCCTACCCCTATCTCCAATTAATGAAAACGACCCATCAGTTATTAACCCAATCAAACGACTCGCCTGAGGAAGCATCATCGCAGGACTAATTATTACATCAAACTTCTTACCTTCAAAAACCCCTATCATAACTATACCAACAGCCCTCAAAATAGCTGCCCTAATTGTCACCATTACAGGCTTACTAGTAGCCATAGAATTAACAGCCCTAACTAACAAACAACACAAAATTACCCCAACAATCCCACTCCATCATTTCTCTAACATACTAGGATACTTTCCTATAATTATCCATCGATTTATCCCAAAACTAAACCTTATACTAGGGCAATCAATTGCCACACAACTCGTAGACCAAACATGATTTGAAGCCGTAGGGCCAAAAGGAGCCACATCAACACAAGTAAAAATAGCCAAAGTTACCAACGATGCCCAACAAGGAATAATCAAAACCTACCTAACCATCTTCCTCCTTTCAATAACCCTAGCAACTCTACTAGCTATTATTTAAACCGCACGAAGTGTGCCTCGACTTAGGCCACGAGTAAGCTCCAACACAACAAACAAGGTTAAAAGCAACACCCAAGCACAAATAACCAACAAACCTCCACCAGACGAATATATTATGGCCGCCCCACTAGTATCCCCACGTAAAACAGAAAATTCTTTCAACCCATCAACAACCCCCCAAGAACCCTCATATCAGCCATCTCAAAGCAACCCAACCATTAAACCAACACCTAATAAATATAACAACACATAACCAATTACAGAACGATCCCCTCAGGCCTCAGGGAAAGGCTCAGCTGCCAAAGCAGCCGAATAAGCAAATACAACAAGCATTCCCCCTAAATAGATTAAAAAAAGAACTAATGATAAAAACGACCCACCATGACCAATTAACACCCCACACCCAACCCCCGCTGCCACTACTAAACCAAAAGCAGCAAAATAAGGCGCAGGACTTGAAGCTACAGCAACCAATCCAACAACCAAAGCTATTAACAGTAAAGAAACAAGATAAGTCATAATTCTTACTCGGATTTTAACCGAGACCAGTGACTTGAAGAACCACCGTTGTTATTCAACTATAAGAACCCTTAATGGCAAGCCTACGAAAAACACACCCTCTAATCAAAATCGCTAACGACGCATTAGTTGACCTACCCGCTCCTTCGAACATTTCAGTATGATGAAATTTTGGATCCCTATTAGGACTATGTTTAATTACCCAAATCCTGACAGGACTATTTCTAGCCATACACTATACTTCAGACATTTCAACAGCCTTCTCATCAGTCGCCCACATCTGCCGAGACGTCAACTACGGCTGACTCATCCGCAACATTCACGCAAACGGAGCCTCATTCTTTTTCATCTGCATCTATCTACACATCGCTCGAGGACTTTACTATGGATCATACCTTTATAAAGAAACCTGAAACATTGGAGTAGTACTTCTCCTCCTAGTCATAATAACCGCCTTCGTGGGTTACGTACTCCCTTGAGGACAAATATCCTTCTGAGGTGCCACTGTAATTACCAATCTACTATCAGCAGTTCCATATGTAGGAGACGCCCTAGTCCAATGAATCTGAGGTGGATTCTCAGTAGATAATGCAACACTAACCCGATTCTTCGCTTTCCACTTCCTACTACCATTTGTAGTTGCAGCAGCAACCATAGTACACCTACTATTCTTACACGAAACAGGCTCAAACAACCCAGTAGGTATTAACTCAGATGCTGACAAAATTACATTTCACCCATATTTCTCATACAAAGACCTCCTAGGCTTTGTAGTAATACTACTAAGCCTTACAGCACTAGCCCTTTTCTCCCCCAACCTCCTCGGAGACCCAGAAAACTTTACCCCAGCAAACCCACTGGTTACTCCCCCACACATCAAACCTGAATGATACTTTTTATTTGCTTACGCCATTCTCCGGTCAATCCCAAATAAACTAGGAGGAGTTCTTGCCCTACTATTCTCAATCCTAGTATTAATAGTAGTACCTATCCTACACACATCCAAGCAACGCGGATTAACGTTCCGACCAATCACACAATTCCTTTTCTGAACCCTAGTAGCAGACATAATTATCCTAACATGAATTGGAGGTATACCTGTAGAACACCCATTCATTATTATTGGACAAATTGCATCCGTCCTTTACTTTGCATTATTTTTAATCCTAATTCCCCTAGCAGGATGATGAGAAAATAAAGCACTGAAATGAGCTTGCCCTAGTAGCTTAGCCTAAAAGCATCGGTCTTGTAATCCGAAGATCGGAGGTTAAATTCCTCCCTAGCGCCAGAAAAGAGAGATTTTAACTCCCACCTCTGGCTCCCAAAGCCAGAATTCTAAACTAAACTATTTTCTGATAACCATGTATGGTTTAGTACATATTATGCATAATATTACATTAATGTATTAGTACATTAATGTATATTCCCCAAAAAATTATTTTAACCATAAAGCAAGTACTAAAATATAAGGTATACATAACACATACATTTGACTTCCACATGAACTCATTTTAAATTAAAGAAATAGCCTATTTTACGCAACTTGGTTCTCAGAATATTTTCTGGATTATTAACTAACATTTACCTAAGTAATATATATGTAGTAAGAACCCACCAACCAGTTTATATAAAAACACAACGTTAATGATAGGTCAGGGACAATAATTGTGGGGGTCGCACAAGTGAACTATTACTGGCATTTGGTTCCTATTTCAGGGACATAAATAGAAATTCCACTAAATATGTTTTTCCTGGCATTTGATTAATGGTGTGGTACATACGACTCGTTACCCACCATGCCTAGCATTCTCTTATATGCATAAAGTTCTCTTTTCTGGTTTCATCTCACTTGGCATTTCAGAGTGCAGGCACAAATGATAATTAAGGTGGAACATTTTACTTGCATGTGTATTATAGGTTAATGCTTAAATGACATACCTTAAGAATTACATAGATTTATTTCAAGTGCATACAATACCATTACTCAACACACACTTATACTATATTACCCCCTTTGGTATACACGCGACAAACCCCCTTACCCCCTACGCCCAGAAAGTTCTGTTATCCTTGTCAAACCCCAAAACCAAGGAGAACTTAACTAAACGCGTAAAATCAACAAATTATGGTATGCGTTGACTTATCCCATCACATATTATATATAATATATAAATATAATATTACAAATTATTCCCACAATAAATCACCCAAAACCCAGCATTAAAAATTTTCAAAATACCACAGCCCTCATTTCCCAAATTACAAA